AGATTCCGTATTTGGGAAATAAAGACACAAAGATAAGAAACAATATAAAATCCCTATAGAATCCCTTTTTTGAGCACTTAACCGATGAATTTCGTTGTTCAAAAAATGATTCGCAGAGAATAGAGATATTTGTACTTTACTGATTTTTGAGTAGAATACCATTGGAAGTGTATAAAGTGTATAAGAAGGGTTACATTTATTAAACACGTACGTGGATGGCTATAATATCCGACTTCTCTTTTATTTTAGTACCTTCTATTCAGGACAGCCCAGGTCGTGCTTTATCAAACGAAAATATCTATTCAATGCAAAAATGAAGTAGAATAATTTTATGATAATTCCCTATCGACAACATATCTAACTAATAGATATCTGTGATTTATGTTCTGGGGTTTACATAGACTCATATATTTTGTTATAATTGAAATTGAGAATGATTTTTTGATTAAAAAAAAATAAATACTGATTAGTTTTATCTCAATTTGTATTTTCTTATGTATGTTATTAGGAAAACACAATTTCGAGATTCAAATCTCCAGAAGCGTTCATGAATTCGAAGTAAGCATAAGCAATAGTTAATGGTTCCAATTTGTTGGCTGAAAATCCACATGTGATTTTTCAATAGAAAAGCGAGAGAATGTTTTTAGCATTTTGGCGACATGGCCGAGTGGTAAGGCGGGGGACTGCAAATCCTTTTTCCCCAGTTCAAATCCGGGTGTCGCCTGATCAAACAAAAAACCCGAAATCTCTTCTTTTCTTCTGTTCTGCTGATATAACTCGGAGAATAATTCTCCGGTAGAAACAGAGGAAAGAGACTGTTGATACTTTGTTTGATTCTAAACATTTGGTCTGAGGTTTTTCGAACAGAAAAGGTTGTGAATCCTCGTTCGCATCTAGGATTCAAGGAAATATTATAATCTATTATATAGTGGCGAGCTTTCAAGACTTTATGATTCCCTTCTATTATTAAGGGACTGTCTAATGACTGGATCTTGAATTAGATTGTAGAGCCTGCTAAGAAATCTGATTCCATTTCTAATTTTGGAAAGGGACGGAAGTTTCGTTATATATGACGGACTTGCAAGATGAACGCCGGGGTATCCAATCACTATTCGATTCGATATGGATAATCTTTTTTAGAAAGAAGAAATAATTTTTTTTTGATAACCCCTAGTCAAGCCCCCTACCCCTCAGAGATAATCGGGAAAGGGGGTAGGGATTAGGGGAAATAGAGGTCTGTACTAGATAGTGATTTCTCCCTTTCCGTTTTTACTTACGAGGGTCAACAAAAAAAAGATAGGCCTTATTATTCACATGTTCCCATTCCCTTGGGATATTTTGCTTGTGTTTAATCTTTCCCGATTCGAAATCAGAATCAGATTGGTTTCTCAATAGTGTTCGGTCAAAATCCCCTTTTTTTGACTCTGCACCATTGATTCCACTATTATTAGTGAGGAATAATTCCTTTGTATTTATAGAGAAGAGATAGGAGACATAATTCACATGGATATAGTAAGTCTCGCTTGGGCTGCTTTAATGGTAATCTTTACATTTTCCCTTTCACTCGTAGTGTGGGGAAGAAGTGGGCTCTAGAAGTACTACTAAATTGAGTTGAGGAATCAAACCGTATCACTGTTTTATAGATCGTTCTGCAACGCGTTTTGAACTATTTAAAATAAAAATATCTGAATTTCGAATTTCAGTGGAGTCAAATGGAGTAATCTATGACATGAATCATACTCTTTCAATCAAAGAGATATTTGAGTGATTTCCCCGTTTGTATTTCGAAAAGAAGGGGATTCAGATGATTAGAAATTTATTCCAACCTAAGATCCTTCCGAAATTTTCTATTTCAATCAATGGGATCGACTCTTACCATCTTTATAGATGGATACTGAGGAAGTCCGGACCCCTTTTTTTTGTTTGATTGCTTTGCTTTTCCTTTTTACTGTTCAAAGAACAAGTGGTTTTGTTAAGTGTATACGAACTTTCTATGAGAAATGATATTATAGTAGTTATGACTATGCAATAATAAGATCTTGCTTCGGACGAGTCACATATTGGGCATTTATCACTTGGTTTCTAATCTTATAAAGGGGATTTATCCTTTATCAACTTTTTTCATATCACGGTTTGGGCGTTAAAAATAAGTGAGGTTTCCTCTTCCTTATTAGGAAAAGGAATTAGAATTCTAAGATAAGAATTATCTCAGATTGATCGGAACAAATAGATGTAGCAAATAAATAGAATTGGGTGTTATGTCAATTCCATACAATATATGAAATTAATAGAATATATTACATGAACAGAATGTTGTAGATTGATCTATAGAATCTAGCTTTATTCTAGATTAAAACTTTATAGAATAAGAGATCGATAGTATGGTAGAAAGAAGGATTCATCTATTTCTTTCTTACCATACTATCAACTTAATAGAATACTGCCGATTAAAGTCCGCTCATTTCATTTAAGTTAAGACGCGAAATTGGAATCCTTTTCATTTGACTTCGTCAATTTTTGATAAGAACTCATAAGGAAAGTTTTATTCAAATTCATTTGAAAATTCAATTGAATTAATCATTTTGACTAACTGTTTTTACATAAATGATAAGTAGAAACGCGGTAGGAACTAGAATGAATAGTGCAGTAGCAATAAATGCAAGAATATTTACTTCCATAATCGCATCGGTTTTTTTACTTCGCAATAACTCGGGATTTAATCCCATAGAGATGATAAATCTTTCGTCTGTAAATTCAATGAATGAATTACCTCTCGATGATCTTGAATGGGATCAATATCATGAATAACAATATCTGATCTATCAAATCAACTCGTAGTCAGTCGAGACTTGAATAGTATAACATAGGAAGTTCTTTTATCCATACCAAAAAAGAATTTGGATTTCTGAACCAATTAATCCAAAATTCTTTGTATTTATTATCCGTTTGCTTGTTTTTTTCTATAACTTATCTTGCGTCTTGCTTGGATAATCCTCTGATGAAGGATCATCAGATTGCCTTTCCACTTCGATTAGTCACATAGTTACAAATCTAAACAAACAATAAACGCGAAACGGAAAACATAGGAAAGAAAAAAGAAACAAAGACTCCTTTTTGCTTGGGAATGAAATTATTCCCCCCGACACCCTTTCATCGAACATCGAAAGGGTGAAATGAATAGATGTATTTATTGGATCCGTCGGGACTGGCGGGGCTCGAACCCGCAGCTTCCGCCTTGACAGGGCGGTGCTCTGACCAATTGAACTACAATCCCAGGAAAATAAGGGATCTAGCAGAAGATTTTCTTCTTTTTTAGCTTCGTATGCGGTATTTCTGAAGGACAAGGTGGGTTATACCATCTCATGGTAGATTGTCGAATTATTGGGCCGAGCTGGATTTGAACCAGCGTAGACATGTTGCCAACGAATTTACAGTCCGTCCCCATTAACCACTCGGGCATCGACCCAGGAAGAATCCATTTTAGGCTTAGTGGTAATCCATGATCAACTTCCTTTCGTAGTACCCTACCCCCAGGGGAATTCGAATCCCCGCTGCCTCCGTGAAAGAGAGGTGTCCTAAACCACTAGACGATGGGGGCTAACTTGCTCAACTGCCCTCATACTATGATCAGTTTTTTGAAATTGTCAATATAATGGAATGGTATGATTAGATCTGAGGGATCTTTGCGTTTTTCAGAGAATTGTATGGAATTTTTTGATTCGTCGTTCATATTCATGAATCGATTCATTAGAATCGACATTCTCTATAGAAATCTAGTATAGAAATCTATATTCCTTAGAATTGAGAATTGAATAAAAAAAAAAAGACTTGTAAAAAAAAAGAAATACAAAGTACTAGAAAGAATACTAGGGATAGGGTTTTTTCAGAGAATGATTGGTCCGTCAGAAAAGAAACGGGAGGGGTTAGTTCTATTTTTTTTGCTTTCATTCATTGTTAAGACGAGATATCCTTATCTCTATCTCACACTAAACCAGGAAAGTAACAACTAATAAATCTATTAAGCGAGATCAACAAGTTATTGAAAATCTTCTATAAAAATTGAGTTCAAGGGGACAAATAGAATCTCTTCATCACACGATTCGATGAAATATCTTGAAATTTATTTTATGTCGAATTGGTAACTGTCCATGTTATGTATCAATAAAGTCAATTTTGCTTTGATAGGAATCATTTCAATAAAATAAATTGGGGTCGGTCTTAAAACAATTTACCCTAGACTTGCTAGGCAAATCCATTTGATTATTAAAAATAAGACACTAGCCACTATGAGTCTAGTGCATATACTTATGTATATAATATATGTGCATATAGATATTTTATCTACATAGCGACCCGTTGGGAAATTTAATCAAATAAGCCCTTTTAACTCAGTGGTAGAGTAACGCCATGGTAAGGCGTAAGTCATCGGTTCAAATCCGATAAGGGGCTTTGGGGTTTTTCAGAAAAGTACATAGTATTCAGAAAATAGAGATATTTTTTTTATTTAGAATAAAAAAAGTAACTAACTGAATACTATGTTATCATTATATTGAGTTAAAGTACATAGTAGTTCTAGTTAGAAAGTGGAACATTTGTTCAGTAAATTTTCATTATTATGAATAAGAATCCTAATCCGCCTCTTGAATTACCAGAGATCCTTATTTTTCCTTATACATACCAATCAAATTCATTGGAAAGATTCGAAATCAACAAAGGAAAAAGTAAGTGGACCTGACCCATTGAATTATGACTATATCCGCTATTCTGATATTCAAATTCGATAGAGATAAAATTGGAATTCGAACAGCCGAGCCCCTGCTTTTTTTGGAATTTCAATTCTTTGGACTTCGAAAGAATTTGTCGATATTTCCGATTAAATTTTCTTGTTCCTAGATTTTTTATGGGAATAAATTGTTATTCCCGTCCTCTACGGAGAAACCTTTATTCCAAGTCACAAGATAAGAGCCGTTTCCAGCATCTTTCTTTGATTACAGATCAAG